CAAGAGGTCAACGATTACGTGAGTTACTGAAACAATCTCAATCAGCCCCTCTCACAGTGGAAGAACAGATAATGACCATTTATACTGGAACAAATGGTTATCTGGATGGATTAGAAATTGGACAAGTAAGAAAATTTCTCGTTCAGTTACGCACTTACTTAAAAACGAATAAACCTCAGTTCCAAGAAATCATATCCTCTACCAAGACATTAACCGCTGAAGCAGAAAGCTTGTTGAAAGAAGGTATTCAAGAACAACTGGAACGTTTTATACTTCAGGAGAAAGTATAAAAAAGTAAATGGATCCTTCTTTTTTTTAGTAAGTTTTATTCTTTAATTAAAATATTAATTAATTCTATAAATATAAGTATATCTAAGTTAAGTATATATCTAATATATATAATATTAAAATATTAATATCTGTTTAATATTAAATATTAAAGCATTCAGAATTTATTTATTATTCTATATTCTTTCTTATCTTTTTTTATAAAAAAAATAAAAATATATTATATAATATATATATAAATGGAAAAAATAGATAAATATCAATATATTTATATCAATATTGATATTGCGTCCAATAGGATTTGAACCTATACCAAAGGTTTAGAAGACCTATGTCCTATCCATTAGACAATGGACGCTTTTCTATTTTTTTTACTTTATAGTTGTTAAAAAAATAGAAGGTGCGAAATCTTTTTAGCAATTGTGTATTGAATTCATTTCAATACACAATTGCTATTAGACAATTCTAATACATAAAATTATCTCTAATAAAAAGGAAAGGGGGCTATTTACAACTTAGAGCGGGTAGCGGGAATCGAACCCGCATCGTTAGCTTGGAAGGCTAAGGGTTTTAGTCGACGTCGATTGATCATTTTTATATTTTTAACGTCTCTAATTCAAAACCGAACATGAAACTTTGGTTTCATTCGGCTCCTTTATGATGTATGGAGAAATTACCAAATAAAATACGACGGAATCAAAATCAAAATTCGACTCATAACATCTATGTTAGCTTTTTTTCCGTCTGGGTGCTTTCACAGAAAATTTTGCTTTATAGATGATCCTTCTAGAAGATATAAAGGGAGAACCCGAACAATCTTTCTAGTTACTTCGTTCTTTATTTCTATTTAAGAGAATCCTTAGGAAAAGTATTTTGTTTCCACCGAGCTAAAACAATATAATATGTTGATGTCTTTAGTAAACCAAAGTTCTCGTTTAATAGCTATTTTGCTTCAATTTTTTCTATACCAAACAATGAATAGAACTGAAGATTTAGTTACGATTAGAACGAAACTTTTCTATCTTTATCCATGGATCCTCTTGTTATACTTAGTGAATTGTAAATAGTCATCCAATTCAAAAATTATGTTTCGGAATTTCATAATCCAAATTTACAATTGATTAGAGTCTTTGGATACAAATTACGAGAATTTATAATCTTCCTTGAATTTTTCATTGAAAGGTAAAGGACTAAATCCTTTTAAGAAATAAAGTTTTTGATCGGAAGATGAATCAAACCGAGAGACCCTTTAACTATTAAAGGGATTAAAGGAACGAATCACACTTTTACCACTAAACTATACCCGCTACAATGCAATTATTGCATATAAATTGACCTTTTGTCGAACAAAAAAATCGGGGGTGTAAAAAAAAAGTAAAAAAAAATTATAAAATTATAGCGTCGACGCGTAGGCTTAATAAAATTTAGTAAAGCGGATTCCAATTTTTTTTTTCAATTTCAGATCTTTTTTTTTCTAAAACTCCATTGGATGAGTCTTTTAACTTTAACAAAAAAAGGCCCGGCTGGGGACTGACCAGGCCAGGCTATTAAAATAAAAAAGATCTTTTACTTGTGTTTGTACGAGACAAAATAAAAAGAGGATTCTCTTTTTTTATTGTTGTGGTTTTATTTATTTATCTTTCGAGTTCGAGCCTTTTCTTTATCTAATATTTATCTAAATTTTTTGTGTAAATAGAATTACTGAGAAAGTTATATAAAAAAGGTTATATAGTTATATAATAGTAATATATATAATATATAATATATATATAAAATATATAAATGGATGAAAAAAAAAAAAGAAATTATATAATATTTTATTATATATATAATAAAATATAGAAAACGAAAAAAATATATATAATATAAAGAAAAATCTATACAAAAAAGAAAGCTTTTTAAGAATAAAGTGGAGAAGGTTTTTTCAAGCCTTTTTTTATAATGGAACCTAATAAGTATCCCTTTTCAATTAGGAGAGATGGCTGAGTGGACTAAAGCGTTGGATTGCTAATCCATTGTACGAGTTAATCGTACCGAGGGTTCGAATCCCTCTCTTTCCCTTTCTCCTTTTGATGATGTGTAATAGAAAAAAACAAATAAAATTCGAGCATTTCCACTAATTAAATAAAGCAATAAAAAACCTTGATTTTTTATTCTTCACGTCCCGGATTACGTCCTGGATCATTAGATAGGAATCCAAATATGAAGAGAGAAACAAAGAATATAACTACAGTGTATACAAAAAGTTTGAGAGTAAGCATTACACAATCTCCAAGATCTTACTTTAATAAAAAAAAAAAAAGAGAATAGATTCTCTATTTTTATACCAAATATCTAATTTTGATACCAAAAAATCAAGTGATTTATTTTTGTGAGCTCGAATCTAATTAGGTTCTTTCGTTTAGGGAAAAGAGGATAAAATTTAGGAAAAAGAATGATCCATATTTAGTATGGCTACCAAAAAAATTCAATATTTGAATTGAGAGTTCGCTCATACGTCAAGATTTTTTTGATCTTTTGAATTGTTGGAAGAAAAAAACCGCGAATTTTTATAAGACAGTATTTTTATAAGACAGTATTAAGAATTTCATCGAAAACTTACAGCTGCTTGCCAAACAAAGGCTAAGAGAAGAAAGAAAAGAGGTATTACAGGCATAACATCTACGATTGGATTCAAAAAGGCGTAGGCCTCAGGCAATTTGGCGACTAAAAAAGTGCTTGAAAAAAGGGCAGAATTAAAACAAATACAGATCAAATTAAATATATTAAGCATAACAAAAATGGGTGTTCTTGTGGATAATTTAATTTTGATTGAGTTATTAATATTTTTTTTATATAAAGAAAAAATAAAGAAAGATAGTCTAAAAAGACTTTGTTGAACTTACTCAATCAAAAAACCTTTCATTCTCTTATGAGAATTAAAGAAATAATATTTTCATACAATATCTTAATTGAATTCTATGTAATGATCAATAAAGTCAGTTTGATTTGCTATCTACATGTGTCAAAACTCTAGCACCTGTGTAATCTATTTTAATTTGGGCTTAAATTGAATTGACGAACAACCAATAGCAATATTACTCTTTTAGTAGTCTTGAATAAAAATCTAAATGGGGCGTAGCCAAGCGGTAAGGCAACGGGTTTTGGTCCCGCTATTCGGAGGTTCGAATCCTTCCGTCCCAGAGTACAGTCATTACGGAATAAATTTTCTATTGCCTTTGTACACCATATTTGTATTTCTGTTTAAAAATACAATATATTTTATATATAAAATATTGAAATGAAAATAAAAATAAACTTTTTTTCATCATTTGAACCAAATAAAAAAATATATATTTCTATTCAAATTTCGATTTTACATATATACAATCTGATATGGGATTTATTTGAATTCTGACTGAACCTTTTACGCGTAAATTCACTATTCCATTCATAGAGAAAGAAAAAGTATAGATTACGATATACTGACTGAACTATGACTATTCATGATTCCAGAATTGAATCAATTACACAAACTAGATGAATGTTATGGTAAAACTTCGTTTAAAACGATGTGGTAGAAAGCAACGTGCGACTTGAATTGAAGGACATGATCTGCTGTGGATTTTTTGATCCGCCACTTTTTATATATTATATAGGCATATAGGTGCTCTTGTATCGACATTTTGTGTTCTATTTTTTGGAATAAAAAAAAAAAGAGTACAGGATGGAGCTCGACGAGATTAGAACGTTTTTATTCCTTTCGCAGGAGTAAGGGTCTAGGGTTAGTGCGAATCAATAAGTTGTAACAACTTCGTAAATATTTTTCTTTTTATATTGAAAAAAAGACCTTTCAAGCAATTTTACAATGGAAAAATAAAATTTTATTAAATTTGTAAAATTCTTTGAATCAAAAGTCTATTATGCGTGAATCAAGCGTTTGTATGATTTTTTGATAGAAAGAAAAGAAATCATAAATAAAATAAGGGGCTTGTTGCTGCCCTTTTTAATAAAACGATTCAAGATCACCGAAGTCATGTCTAAACCCAAAGATTCAAAGTAAGGATAAAGAATCCTGAAACAAGGAAATCCAGTTTTAAATTGTTTGAACAACTAGATCAGAATGAAGAATCAAAATTGATTCTAAAAAAATGAGTCAAACAAAAAAGGGTTAGAGACTACTCAAAAAAAAAGAGTACTTAAGGATTCTCTGTTGAGATATTTGATAGTTATTTAACTTGAGTTACGAGAGTAAGAATGTTACGAATTCTTTTTATGGAAAAAACTATTTAGGGTTTCAATACTGGCTAATTGATTTAATGTTTTTATTAATCTATCTAATATTTGTATTTTATACAGAGAGTTAACTTATACTCGTTTAATTTTTTCTCGAGCCGTACGAGGCCAAAGCCTCTTATACGTTTCTAGGGGGGGGTATTATTCATATACATCTATCCCAATGAGCCGTTTATCGAATCGTTGCAATTGATGTTCGATCCCGAAGAGAAGGAAGAGATCTTCGGAAAGTGGGTTTTTATGATCCAATAACAAATCAAACTTATTTAAATCTTCCTGCTATTCTCGATTTCCTTAAAAAAGGCGCTCAACCAACAAGAACAGTTCACGATATTTCAAAGAAGGCAGGTATTTTTACAGAATTTAGTCTTAATAAAACGAAATTGAATTAATGAAACATAAAAAAGAGGATGTGAAAGACTCGTATATAGCTTGGTATCAAATTTTATCTACTCTTTTCTTTCCTCCTCTTCCGCTTCCATCATTTTTTTTTATAATTTCAATTTATTATATTATTTATTATATTATTAGTATTCCTACTAAGGTACGAATACTAAAAAAAACCTGTTAACAATTACTATTTTTTATAATCATAAATAAATTTATGATTATAATTTTGGATCTATATAAATTATAATTTTTGTATAAATACAAAATTTTATTCTATAAAAAAAATACTGTATATAAAATAATATTTTTATTATGAATAAAACTAATATATATATATTATTATATGAATAATTTATTCATTATTCATAAAAAATTAAAAGCCATAAAAAAGGGTCTAAAAAAGTATAAAAAGATTTGAGATTACCCTAACTAGCTTAGTTTTCCTTCATTGTATGAACTAACAAACCAAGGGGTTAAGCTTTGTTATTTTTTTCTTTTCGCTATATTAAAAATTCACAATCATATTGACAACAGTGTATCGACCAAATATAATTCTCTCATAGAGAAATAGATCTATTTATCCCGGACGTACACATGACTGGATTTTTATTTTTTTTTTCTTTATTCTGGTTGTATCTACATATTTGTTTGCAGTACTTTCTTTTTTTTGGGGTTGCTAACTCAACGGTAGAGTACTCGGCTTTTAAGTGCGACTAGCATCTTTTACACATTTGTACGAAGAAAAGGATTCGTACAGATCTACGGTAGAGTTTGTAAGACCACGACTGATCCTGAAAGGAATGAATGGAAAAAATAGCATGTCGTATTAAGGGAGAATTCAGATAACATTTTTTTTTTGCTTTCCTGATTGGTACAATCTTATTTTCGGTGTCGAACAAAAAAAAAAAAAAAGGAATTCCAATTTGGGTCGAGTTAATAAATATAAATGGATGGATAAAAAAAACCAGGTTTCCTGATTCCAGGAAAAACAAAAAAGAAACGAGCTTCCATTCGTAATTTGAAAAATTACCCGATCTAATTAAATGTTAAAAATAGATTAGTGCCTAATACGGGTATGGGAAGGATTTTTTTTCTTGCGTGTTATTATCAATTTTTTAATGAGTCCTAATTATTTTTTTTTCCCTAGTCCGTTTGGGTTAGGTTGGAGATGGATGTGTAAAAGAAGCAGTATATTGATAAAAATATATATTTCCAAAATCAAAAGAGCGATTAGGTTAAAAAAATAAAGGATTTCTAATCATTTTGTTTTGTTATTCTATAATATAAATATAACTAACAGAAACCTATTAAAGATAACATAAACCTATTAAAGATAGAGAATCTGGTTAGCAGTTTACCTGTTTATGAGGTATCTATTGCTTTTGTAGTCCAATACCTCATTTTGACCGTATCGCACTATGTGTCATTTCAGAACTCAATAAAATAAAGACTTTACTTTAAACAGTTCAAATCGAATTTCAATACAAATGGAGAAATTTCAGGGATATTTAGAGTTCGACGGGGCTCGGCAACAGAGTTTTCTATATCCACTTTTTTTTCGGGAGTATATTTATGTACTTGCTTATGATCATGGTTTAAATAGATTAAATAGAAATTGCTCTATTTTCTTGGAAAATGCGGATTATGATAAAAAATATAGTTCACTAATTGTGAAACGCTTAATTTTGCGGATGTCTGAACAGAATCGTTTGATTATTCCCACGAAGGATTTGAACCAAAATCCCTTTTTGGGGCATACCAATCTTTTCTATTATCAAATGATATCTGTTTTATTTGCAGTGATTGTAGAAATTCCTTTTTCCCTAAGATTAGGATCCTTTTTCGAAGGAAAACAATTAAAACAATCTTATAATTTACAATCAATTCATTCAATATTTCCCTTTTTAGAAGATAAATTCTCACATTTTAATTATGTGTTAGATGTACTAATACCTTATCCCATCCATCTAGAAATCTTGGTTCAAACCCTACGTTACCGGGTAAAAGATGCCTCTTCTTTGCATTTTTTTCGGTTCTGTCTATACGAGTCTTGCAATTGGAATAATTTTGATATAAAAAAAAAATCCATTTTGAATCCAAGATTTTTCTTGTTCTTATATAATTCTCATGTATGTGAATACGAATCCATCTTTTTTTTTCTACGCAAGCGGTCTTCTCATTTACGATCGACATCTTATGAAGTCCTTTTTGAGCGAATTTTATTCTATGGAAAAACACAACATTTTTTAAAAGTCTTTGTTAATAATTTTCCGTCAATCCTAGGGTTGCTCAAGGATCCTTTCATACATTATGTTAGATATCAGGGAAAATGCATTCTGGCAACAAAGGATACAACGCTTCTGATGAATAAATGGAAATATTTTTTTGTTAATTTATGGCAATGTTATTTTTCCATATGGTTTCAACCGCAAAAGGTCAATATAAATCAATTATCTAAAGATAATTTAGAGTTTCTGGGTTATCTGTCAAGTTTGCGATTAAATCCTTTAGTGGTACGTAGTCAAATGCTAGAAAACTCATTTCTAA